AAAGCTTGAAGAATTCCCAAAGGCCCGGCGTATTCAGGGCCAATACGTTGTTGTATCCCCGCGGATATTTCTCTTTCTAACCAAACAATTACTAGTACACCTATTGTGATTCCTAATACAGGAGTAAAAATAGGCACAAGCATCCATATGATCTCATATACCTCTTTTAAGGATTCCAATCTAAAAAAAGAATTGATAGCTTGTACTTCTGTTGTATCTATTATCATTTTAACGATCAACTTCTCCCATAATGATATCTATGCTACCTAGTATTGTCATAATATCAGCCAATTTCATTCTTTTAACTAATTGAGGAAGGATTTGCAAATTGATAAAACCCGGTGGTCGGATTTTCCATCTCCAAGGAAAAACACCCTTATCTCCTATCAGAAAAATTCCTAATTCTCCTTTTGGGGCCTCCACTCTCACATAAAGTTCTTGTTTTGACAATTCAAAAGTAGGAGAAGGTTTTTTACTGATAAATCGATAGTCAAAATCATTCCATTCGGGATCCCATACTTTATCAAAGCGCCGGATTTCTAAATTCTCATAGGGCCCCCCCGGAATTCCTTCTAAAGCCTGTTGAAGAATTTTTATTGATTCTGTCATTTCACCGATTCGTACTAAATAACGAGCTAATGAATCCCCCTCCTTTTGCCATTGAACTCCCCAATCAAATTCATCGTAAGACTCATAATGATCAACCTTTCGAAGATCCCATTGTATTCCGGAAGCTCGTAGCATTGGTCCCGATAAACCCCAATTTATTGCCTCCTCTCCGCCAATAATGCCTACTCCCTCAACTCGCTCTAAAAAAATAGGATTCCGTGTAATAAGCCTTTGATATTCAGTAACTCTTGTTAAAAAATAATCACAAAAATCCAAACATTTATCTACCCATCCATAAGGTAAATCAGCAGCGACTCCTCCAATACGAAAAAAATTATGCATCATTCGCATACCGGTAGCAGCTTCAAATAGGTCATATATCAATTCTCTTTCTCGAAAAATATAGAAGAAGGGGGTCTGTGCGCCAATATCTGCCATAAAAGGGCCAAGCCATAACAAATGCGAAGCTATACGACTTAACTCTAACATAATGACTCTGATATAGCTGGCCCTTTTAGGCACTTGAATATTGCCTAACTGCTCTGGTGCATTTACAGTTATTGCTTCAGTGAACATAGTAGCTAAATAATCCCAACGTGTTACATAAGGTAAATATTGTATAATTGTTCGGTTTTCCGCAATTTTTTCCATTCCTCTATGTAAATAACCCAATATCGGTTCACAGTCAATAACATCTTCACCATCTAGAGTAACAATGAGTCGAAGAACACCGTGCATTGATGGGTGCTGAGGGCCCATATTGACTATCATAAGGTCATTTCGTGTAGCTGGTGCAGTCATAGGTTTTTTCCCGATTCATTCTTCCATGAATTGCTGAAAGCGAAAAGAGGTTCATCAAAATTTAAGCGAAAATTCAAAACGACTCTTCAAATTAATGATTTTTTGTTTCTCGAATCTCCAACTGTCCGATTAATTCTTTATAACGTACTCTATTTTTTTTTGACAAATAGGCGAGTAGCCGTTGACGTTTTCCTAGAATTTTACGCAGACCTCTCTGAGATAAATAGTCTTTTTTGTGCAATTCCAAATGTGAAGTAAGTCTCCGTATCTTATTGGTAAAACTCACTACTTGAAATTCAACAGACCCCTTGTTGTCTTCGTTTTCCTCTTTAAAAATAATTGCACTGAATGGATTTTTTATCATAAAAAAAGCTCCTTCTACCCTTTAATTTATCTATAAAATATTTTATTTGATCAGTAATAATAATATTAGTCATTTTAATGTAGTAATAATTAGTATACACAAGAATTTTAATTTTAGTTGGACAAAGTAGATGGTACGTTTTTACACTTACAACGTCAAATAATTTAGACCGAAAATTCGGAATATTCCATATACCATATATTCGTTTATTTTATAGATTTTATCCAAACAAATTGATACGTCATTGATTTAGTATTAAAGTATTAAATAAAAAAGATCTAATATTACACTGGGACGTAAGACAGAGCATATGTGCATCTGTTTGCTTTTCTATATGGTACAGAATATATAGGAAAAATGTACCATCAACCAATTTTTAATTGTGGATATATTCTTAACAAACTAAAACGGCTTCCATTATTGGTATTAAACCAATATCTATTCATACAAGCTAAGTCTTCTAATCGATAATTAGGCCAAAGAAATAACTTTAATTTAATTAATTCGTTTTTATCTCTATCAAGATGCTTTTTTTGATCCAAAAAAGGATTCCTGTTTTTTATGTTCTTTTTGTTACAAAATACTCGATTTTTATCCACACTATTTAGATTCTTTGAGTTGAAAGAAATTAGAATTCTCAATTCTCTACGACGTCTAGATGATAAAATCTTTTCAGGAACGATAAAATCATAATGTTTTTTGTCTCTCTTTCGAATTATTATTTGATATCTTGGGATAGATTCATACAATTTATTTTTATTGATATATCTTTGTTCTCGATATCTTTGAGGAGTTTGGTACTTACTTTTATGAACCAACAATATACCTACGGTTTGATATATAATAAAGTATCCGTCGTTTTTTACAGACAAACGAATGGGATCGATAAAAAACATCCCCTTTTTATTCAATTCTATAGGAGTCAATTTTTTTCGAATCACCATTATATCCAGATTTATTTCTTTACTTTGAATAGACGATATAGTAGTATCTCTTGGATTTATCAGTCCAAGCAAGTAACAATATATCTTGATATTATTGATCATTCTTTCAGTTAAATTCGGAATTAAACCATCGTCTATTATCCATTGAAAAAGAAAATAGTGTTTCCGTAAGAAAATCATTTCTGGTCTCATCTTATTCCGGATTTTATATTGTTTTTTCATTTTATCTTGGTTTTGTGAATATGATCCAAGGCCTCTTCGGCCCGCGGGTTCTTTTTCTTCTTGATTTCGATTCATTAATTCAGAATATCTTTTTTCATTCGATGGTCTAAAAAAATGGAATTTTTTCTTTTCATTGATGTTTTTCTTTTTATTTAAATTTAAAAGAAGTAATTTGCTTGGTATAATCCATGGTTTTATTTTGTATACATTATAAAGTGGCACAAATTCTGGGAAGAACGGAAGTTTCAGATTTGTCGATATTGGGTTTAGGATTTCTTCATTCATTTCCATCCAATTAAAAAAGAGTTTCTTGTCATTGATTGGATTTATTTCTAAATCTTGATGAATCATCAGATAAAAAATATCGTTTTTATCCATTTTCTCAATTTTTTGGTAATTCTTACTTCCAAGCTTAGTATTTATATTACTGCTATAATCCATTTTGGTCCAGGCCTCAATATCTGTTTTTTGTCTTAGAAAAAAATTGAGAATTGTCCAATCAAAATATTTTCTATCTGGATTTTTTTGCATATACATAATATCGCCCTTTTCTAGATAATGATTGATAGGAATTTCCTCCAGGCTTTCAAATAAATTTTGTTTATAATTGTTGTAATTAAAAGTAATTTTTTGGTTGTTATTTAAGTCTGATGGTGATCCATAAATAATATATGATGACTTCTTAATTTCAGAATTAATAGATTTATATGATAAAAGATTATATATATAGTATTTTGGAAAATTATCTTTTTGGTTTGGTAATGGATATACTTTAAAATCCTTTTGTTTTTTGTGATAAAGTAATCGATCTTTTTCATATGAATTCCTTTTTGTTAAATTTTTATTTTGGGTAATACCACCTTCATTTATTGTAGTTCGCCATTTTTGTGGTATTAATTCAAACCATCTAATCTGAGATAAATTGTATTGATAATGACCTCTTAACCAGTTTTTCCATTGATTCGTTTCAGAACTTGAAAGTTTTGTATGTCTTAATTCGGAATGAAATATTCCTTGTGTTACAAAATAATTTTTTATTGCAGTCTTAAGAAAAACGGGAGTTCCATGATACTCAAAAATAGATCTTAACTTATACAAATTAATAACTTGGGTTTGTGATAATTTGTAAAATACATATGCTTGTGATAAAGAGGATAAGTCAAAAAAAAGATGCGAATTCCTCTTACTATTCTTAATATTGTAAAGTTCACTTTTTAGAGTCGAAATAAAGTTAATTTCTTTTTTATTTTTTATTTCTTGATTTGTTTTATTATTGTAAATGTATTTATCAAAACAAAAATTTCTTGATTCAAGAACTAGTTGTGTAGGAATTCTGACAATATGAATGATACATCGAAAGATATCGATGTATATTCTTTTAATGAAAATTTTTATAAACAAATCTAATTTATAGATTAATCGATTGCTTCTTTTTTTTATTTTTAATATTATCCAAAAAATTTTTGGTGATTTTTCTTTTCCATTATAACTTGTTTTGTTAAGACTACTTCTTTTCTTGGCGTTGCTGTTTTTTTCTTTTGTAAGACTCTTTGTTTTCTTTCTGATTGTGCTTGTTCTATCAGCCAGATTTTTAATTTTTTTTTCTCTCAATGAATAATTTGTATTATCTGTAGATTTAATTTTTCTAAACGAGTCGTGAATTATCTGATTCCTAATTATAGAATCTTTTTTTTGGTTAGTTTCGCCGGATTCATACACCTTTCTCGATATAAATAATCGAGTTCGATGTACTTTTAAGAGTTCTTTTTTTATTTTTTTTATAAACAGAAATAAAACGTTTTTGATAACCACTCTTTTTGGTTCTTTTGAATCTTGTAGAAAATTTTTTGTTCTTTCTTTTAAAACGCTTAGAACTCGAAAATGATTATTTTTCGTTTTTCGAATTTTTTTTTTTAGTTCTTTAAAAATAGGCTTAAAAAAGGAAGGTTTGGGGGGGACAGAACCAAAGGGAAGGGTAGTTTGCGTTCCCCAAGCCGTTAAAAAAGAAAACTTTTGTTGTTCTTTCTTTAGATCTTTATAAGAAGAAAAAGAGGGCCTAA